TCCCCTATGATACACCAGATCCGGCTCGGTTATTGATAGAGTGAATAGATCTGCCATTTCTTGAAATCTCTCTTCTGATTCAAAATCGTGGTGTAACGTGTATCCCCCTTTGTTCCGGTTATGGAATAGATGAAATAAATCCAAAAATGGATTTTTTTTCAAGAATGAAATCTTATTGGAACTGTCCATATCTGGTTCATCCTTCGGAACCATATCACATCCCGGATCTGATGAAATAGGATGAATTGAGACGGTATTTTGTAAATACGTAATTATCTTGAATATATCAACCATTTCTTTATTTTCCGATCGCCTGGAAGGGACAAAAGAAACATCTTGTTTTTTCTTCAAAAATTTCTGATCTCTAGTGGACCTCTCAGTAGGATTCGAACCCAGATGAAGTTCTGACCATCTGTCAGAGAAAAAAGAACGAATTGATCTTGTAGGATTCCCAAGAAATTCTTCGATTTCTTTCGGAAGCAGATGATTATTCATCTGCTTCTCACGTTTCGTGAATAGCCGGGACATTGAGGAAGATCCAAAAAGGCATTTCGGGAATCGATCTGATTCTATCTCTGTTCGTTCCGTTTGAAGAAAGGAAGGATCCCAAAGAATCGATCTTTCTTTTAGTTGCTGAATCTCTGTTTGATCGATCAATGTGTGATATTCTGAATCCTCATTTCTAATGGAATCGAAATGATCTCTGGATTGATCAGAGGATCCTTTCGATTGGCTAGAATCCGTTACTTGAACGAAAATAGATCTTGTGGAATCATATTGAATATTTGACAATACATTCCGTACCCTGCTAAAAAACCGATCCTTGTTTACCAACCACACATTGTCTAACCAAATCCAATTCTCTCTCGATACGTTCCTCAAAAAATCCGATTCGTGCTGATTCTTCCCCCAACTAACGAAGAGATCTTGGCGGAATTGCCACATATGAAATTGAGCACAATTTTGCAAAGAAATACCCCACTTGTTTCTCGAGAAGAGATGGGAAACGTGCTCAATATCATTGGATTGAATAGTTGCCTCAGCTCCTTGTTGTTTGAAGAAACCCTCCCCTTCAATTGGTCTTTTTTCACGAAAAGCAGACATGAGATAACAAATCAAGTCTTTCCCTAAGATTTCGAATAGCTGTCCCGAATTCAAGTTGATTATGTTTCGCTTCTTCCTCGGAGAAAGACGATCAAACAATTCCCAATCATGGTCCTTGCGGATCGGATCATCCGTATAGGATAAAAAAAGAAACTCCAGATATTTGCTATCTTTCTCTTTGAATGAGATCTCAATTCCAGCTACGGTTTCATTAGCTATCTTACAACTAGAATCCCTCTTTTTTCCGATCCGGTTCCTCCACCACTGCGAACCCCGGTTCGATCCAGGCATGATACACTTTTTATTTATTGGGAGAACCCAAGTACTCTCTTGCGGATCCATGAAACAACTCTCAGAAATCTTTTTCTCTTTTGGAAGATACAGGAGCGAAACAATCAACCTATTGATATTGGAAGACCAAAAAGATTCTTCCAATGTCTCATTTCTGGGTCCAATGGAATTCATAGGTATAGGAAGAAGCCCCATCAAATAGAGATTTTTTCTTTCGACCATCTTTCGATTGGTAATACGAGATATAAGGACCACTACTACAAGCAGTACTACACCTTTGATCGTGAAATATCGATTGCTTGTTGAACCCTGTGAATCACGTGAAAGTAGGATACCCCAAATTCGGGGGTCAGAGAGTTTCATAAAACGTTCTTGGTGGAAAAAAATGTGAGTGAAAGATCCCACTGAATCGAATTTGATCCATGAATCTAAGAAATAGTGAGAATTCTTGATCTCTCTCAATATCTCTCTCAATTCGAAGATCCAGGATTTGAATTGATATCGTTTCATTGATTCCTCCTAAAGATTTTCATTGATTCCTCCTAAAGATTTCATTTCAATTGGAATTTGGTTATTCACGATGTACAATGAGCCCTGTTAAGCATCCATGGCTGAATGGTTAAAGCGCCCAACTCATAATTGGCAAATTCGTAGGTTCAATTCCTGCTGGATGCACGCCAATGGGAACGTTCAATAAGTCTATTGGAATTGGCTCTGTATCAATGGAATCTCATCATCCATACATAACGAATTGGTATGGTATATTCATACCATAACATATGAACAGTAAGAACTAGAATTCTTATCGATACTGGAACTCATAGAGAAGAAAATGGAGTTATGGATGGAATCAAATATGCAGTATTTACAGAAAAAAGTATTCGGTTATTGGGGAACAATCAATATACTTCTAATGTCGAATCAGGATCAACTAGGACAGAAATAAAGCATTGGGTCGAACTCTTCTTTGGTGTCAAGGTAATAGCTATGAATAGTCATCGACTCCCAGGAAAGGGTAGAAGAATAAGACCTATTATGGGACATACAATGCATTACAGACGTATGATCATTACGCTTCAACCGGGTTATTCTATTCCACCTCTTATAGAGAAAAGAACTTAAAGCAAAATACTTAATAACACGGCGATACATTTATACAAAACTTCTACCCCGAGCACACGTAATAGAGCCATAGACAGTCAAATGAAATCCAATCCACGAAATAATTTGATCTGTGGACAGCATCATTGTGGTAAAGGTCGTAATGCCAGAGGAATCATTACCGCAAGACATAGAGGGGGAGGTCATAAGCGTCTATACCGTAAAATCGATTTTCGACGGAATGAAAAAGACATATCTGGTAGAATCGTAACCATAGAATACGACCCTAATCGAAATGCATACATTTGTCTCATACATTATGGGGATGGCGAGAAAAGATATATTTTACACCCCAGAGGGGCTATAATTGGAGATACCATTGTTTCTGGTACAGAAGTCCCTATATCAATGGGAAATGCCCTACCTTTGAGTGCGGTTTGAACTATTGATTTACGTAATTGGAAGTAACCAATTAGGTTTACGATGAAACCTAGAAATCAATCACTGATCCAATTTGAGTACCTCTATGGGATAGACCTCAACAGAAAACTGTTGAGTAACGGCAGCAAGTGATTGAGTTCAGTAGTTCCTCATAGAAAATTATTGACTCTAGAGATATGGTAATATGGAGAAGACAAAATTGTTTGAAGCACGCACAGAACCGGAAGCGCCCCTTGTTTCAAAGAGAGGAGGACGGGTTATTCACATTTAATTTGATGGTCAGAGGCGAATTGAAAGCTAAGCAGTGGTAATTATAAAGATCCCCCCGGGGAAAAATAGAGATGTCTCCTACGTTACCCGTAATATGTGGAAGTATCGACGTAATTTCATAGAGTCATTCGGTCTGAATGCTACATGAAGAACATAAGCCAGATGATGGAACGGGGAGACCTAGGATGTAGAAGATCATACATGAGTGATTCGGCAGATTTGGATTCCTATATATCCACTCATGTGGTACTTCATCATACGATTCATATAAGATAAAGATCCATCTGTCTAGATATCATCATATACATCTAGAAAGCCGTATGCTTTGGAAGAAGCTTGTACAGTTTGGGAAGGGGTTTTTAAAAGAAGAATCTACTTCAACCGATATGCCCTTAGGCACGGCCATACATAACATAGAAATCACGCTTGGAAAGGGTGGACAATTAGCTAGAGCGGCGGGCGCTGTAGCGAAGCTGATCGCAAAAGAGGGTAAATCAGCCACATTAAGATTACCATCCGGGGAGGTCCGTTTGATATCCAAAAACTGCTTAGCAACAGTCGGACAAGTGGGTAATGTTGGGGTGAATCAACAAAGTTTGGGTAGAGCCGGATCGAAGTGTTGGATAGGTAAGCGTCCTGTAGTAAGAGGAGTAGTTATGAACCCTGTAGACCATCCCCATGGAGGTGGGGAAGGGAAAGCCCCAATTGGTAGAAAAAAACCCACAACTCCTTGGGGTTATCCTGCGCTTGGAAGAAGAAGTCGGAAAAGGAAAAAATATAGTGATAGTTTTATTCTTCGTCGCCGTAAATAGGAATATTGAAAATAGCATTTTTTTAATTTGAAATAATGTGATGGGCGAACGACGGGAATTGAACCCGCGCGTGGTGGATTCACAATCCACTGCCTTGATCCACTTGGCTACATCCGCCCCTTATCTAGCTAAAGGATTTTCTCTTTTTTCCATTCATCATTATTGTATTTATTCTTACCTTCATACTTAGATCGAGATATTCTATTGGACATAGAATGCCAATCTTTAAAATGTAAAAAAAGGAGTAATCAGCTGTGGCACGTTCACTAAAAAAAAACCCTTTTGTAGCTAATCATTTATCAAGAAAAATGGAAAAACTCAACATGAGGGAGGAGAAAGAAATAATAGTAACTTGGTCTCGGGCATCTACCATTATACCCAAAATGATTGGCCATACAATCGCTATTCATAATGGAAAGGAACATTTACCTATTTATATAACAGATCGTATGGTAGGTCACAAATTGGGAGAATTCGCGCCTACTCTGACTTTCGCGAGACATGCGAGAAACGATAATAAATCTCGTCGTTAATTTGGAAAAAAAATAGATACTTATCATTCATTGGCGGGAGATAACCTTATGATAAAGAAAAAGAACTCAAATTCGAGTGGAGAAGTAAAAGTTTTAGCTCAACATAAACATATATGTATGTCTGTTTTCAAAGCACAAAGAGTAATTGATCAGATTCGCGGGCGTTCTTATGAGGAAACACTTATGATATTGGAACTTATGCCTTATCGAGCATCTTATCCCATTTTTAAATTGGTTTATTCCGCAGCAGCAAACGCTAGCCATAATATGGGTTTGAACGAAACCGATTTATTCATTAGTAAAGCCGAAGTCAATGGAGGGCCTTTTGTGAAAAAATTAAGGCCTAGAGCTCGAGGACGTAGTTATCCGATAAAAAGACCCACTTGTCATATAACAATTGTATTAAAAGATAAATCAAAATTATCTTTCGATGAATTTAAGATTTAGATTCCTATTTAGAAAAAAATAGATGAAAAGATAATATACTAAAAAATATGGGACAAAAAATAAATCCGCTTGGTTTCAGACTTGGTACAACCCAAAATCATCATTCCTTTTGGTTCGCACAACCAAAAAATTTTTCTGTAGGTCTACAAGAAGATGCGAAAATACGGAATTGTATCAAGAACTATGTACAAAAAAATAAGAGAATATCCTCAGGTTTCGAAGGAATTGGAATTGCGCGTATAGAAATTCAAAAAAGAATTGATTTAATCCAGGTCATAATACATATTGGATTCCCAAATTTATTAATAGAGGGCCGAACACGAGGAATCGAAGAATTACAGATGAATGTACAAAAAGAATTTCGTTCTGTGAACCGAAGAATCAACATTGCTATCACACGAATAGAAAAACCTTATGGAGACCCCAATATTCTTGCAGAATATATGGCTTCTCAATTAAGAAATAGAGTTTCGTTTCGAAAAGCAATGAAAAGAGCTATTGAATTAACTGAACAAACAGATACAAAAGGAATTCAAATACAAATTGCAGGACGTATTGACGGAAAAGAAATTGCACGTGTCGAATGGATCAGAGAAGGTAGAGTTCCTCTACAAACAATTCGCGCTAAAATTGATCATTGTTCCTATACAATTCGAACTATCCATGGAGTACTAGGCCTCAAAATTTGGATATTTGTGGATGAAGAATAATAGACCTTTATTTATCTTGTCATTCTATCCAGTAATATAGTGGTATATAGAACAAAAAACTAGAAACTTTTTATATTTTTCTGTTAAATCAAACAAAAAGAAACAATTCTAATTCTATAAGGTTGAATAAAAAAGAAATTAACCAATTTTTTATATAATTGCTATGCTTAGTGTGTGACTCGTTAGTTTTTTCTTTAGAGTTTTTAGTAGGATCAAAAAAAGACTGACCCCTAGTATTAACTCAATAACTACAACTACTATATAAAAATAAATTAAAAACTAATAACTAACTTATTGCTTCATATTGTCGAGATCCCAAAAACAGTCACTATATGACTGGATCAATCATATAATTGTAACAACTGAAATTGTTCCATAACAAACAAATCCGATTGTGGATTTGAAATAAAAAAAAAAGAAAGGGATGCGGATAAATGGAAAGGTGATAGAAAGAGAGAACAAAAATATCAATGATATAGAATTCCAATATGTATGGTCTATGAATTACCTCATATAAATAAAAGGCAGTGTAATAAAGCATTAATTTCATATTGTTTTAATATTGTTTAATATTGTATCGATTGATATATAAATAATAAATGATATATAAATAATAAAGAGCTTCGGGTTAATAGAAACTGAGGAGATTGACTCGGGAACCGATTTTGTTGAGAGCTCCATTGCAGAGTTCGGGCCTAATCATTAATGGAGAAGCTATAGGAACGACGAAACCTGTGACTATATAGGATTCTATTTAAAAGAATCCAAATGATTGAGCAGGCAGGATGGCGGAATGAACCAAGAACAAATTTTTTTACTTTGAGAGGTCGTGGATTGATCCTACGAATAAAGCAGGAAAAGGAAAGAGTCGATATTCGCCCGCGAAACCCTTATTTCTTATTTATTGGATTCCAATATTGTCTTGAATTTACTAAAAGAAAAGTAAAAAAAAAAATAAGAATACGGTATAAAAAAGAAACATTATCTATATCTATAAATAGACAAATCTAACTGTATATACAGCTTCTTATCTAATATTCTTATCTAATAAATGAAATATAATATCAATAAATCCCATTACTTAGTTTAATGTATTAGTCATTAAATACATGTGCATCTGTAATATTATCGAATCCTTTCATTCGTGAGGAGCTGGATGAGAAGAAACTCTCATGTCCGGTTCTGTAGTAGAGGTGGGAAAAAACCATCAACTATAACCCCAAAAGAACCAGATTTCGTAAGCAACATAGAGGAAGAATGAAAGGAATATCTTGCCGGGGTAATCATATTTGTTTCGGCAGATATGCTCTTCAGGCACTTGAACCCGCTTGGATTACCGCTAGACAAATAGAAGCAGGACGAAGAGCAATGACACGATATGCACGTCGTGGTGGAAAAATATGGGTACGTGTTTTTCCCGATAAACCTATTACAGTAAGGCCCGCAGAAACACGTATGGGGTCGGGAAAAGGATCTCCCGAATATTGGGTATCTGTTGTTAAACCCGGTCGAATACTTTATGAAATGGGCGGAGTCTCAGAAACTGTAGCCAGAGCAGCAATTTCAATAGCTGCGTGCAAAATGCCTATAAAAACTCAATTTGTTATTTCAGGATAGGGATGTAGAACTAAATATAAAAAAAGGGATGAAAAAACAATCACGAGTTTCTTTATTTCTAGACAAATACTATTTCTTCTTTTTCCTCATTCTTTGCATTGAAATAATAAATTCAAATAAAAATGATATGATTCAACCTCAGACCCTTTTGAATGTAGCAGATAACAGTGGAGCTCGAGAATTAATGTGTATTCGAATCATAGGAGCTGGTAATCATAGATATGCTCATATTGGTGACGTTATTGTTGCTGTAATTAAGGAAGCAGTGCCCAATATGCCTCTAGAAAGATCAGAAGTAATAAGAGCTGTAATTGTACGTACATGTAAAGAACTCAAACGTGACAACGGTATGATAATACGATATGATGACAATGCAGCGGTTGTCATTGATCAAGAAGGAAATCCAAAAGGAACTCGAGTTTTTGGTGCGATTGCTCGGGAATTGAGACAGTTGAATTTTACTAAAATAGTTTCATTAGCTCCTGAGGTATTATAAAGACTCATAGTCATAGATCAAACTAGAATATTGTTCTAGTAGGATATCTGAAATAAACCCAATTAATAGATTGTGTCTCACGCATATACTTTTAATAATTTAATAACGAATTTCATAATAAATTTCAAATTTCATTCAATAATGAATACTTTGAATCAAATAAAAAAACATGTTGATTATATCAAAATTAGGAAGCACCAATAATTATAATTCGTCATGGGCAGAGACGCTATTGCTGATATAATAACTTCTATAAGAAATGCTGACATGAGTAAAAATGGAACGGTTCGAATAGTATCCACAAATATCACCGAAAACATTGTTAAAATACTCCTACGAGAGGGTTTTATTGAAAATGTTCGGAAACATCAGGAAAGTAATAAAAATTTCTTGGTTTCAACCTTGCGCCATAGAAGAACTAGGAAAGGAATATATAGAACTATTTTAAAACGTATCAGTCGACCCGGTCTACGAATTTATTCCAACTATAAAAAAATTCCTAAGATTTTAGGTGGGATGGGAATTGTAATTCTTTCCACTTCTCGAGGCATAATGACAGATCGAGAAGCTAGACTAGAAAAAATTGGAGGAGAAATTTTGTGTTATATATGGTGATCCTCCTCCGGTATCCTCATTTTCTCTCTAACTTCCTATTTGTGAAATAGAGAGGAAAGGTGAGTTATATAACTCTTCCTCCATTAGTTGATACTTCAAGGAGGTTGCCTGGAATGAAAAAAAAAATGATTCATGAAGGTTTAATTACTGAATCATTTCCCAATGGTATGCTCTCCGAATTCGTTTATATAATGAAGATCTAATTCTAGGTTCTATTTCGGGGAGGATCCGACGCAGTTTGATACGAACACTGCCGGGGAATAGAATCAAAATCGAAATAAGGCAATATTATTCAACCAGGGGACGTATAATTTATAGACTTCGGAACAAAGATTCGAACGATTAGATAGATTCTTTTTGAAAACATCCCTTTCATCAAAGATACAATTTGAAGCAAAAAAAAAAACAAGAGACTTATTTTCTTCCAAGGAATAGATTAAAAATTAAAGTAAGGAGTGAGAAATATGAAAATAAGGGCTTCCGTTCGTAAAATTTGTGAAAAATGTCGACTGATCCGTAGGCGCGGACGAATTATAGTGATTTGTTCCAATCCGAGACATAAACAGAGACAAGGATAATCTTTCTAAAGTTTCTCAAAGAGGAGTTATGTAAAAATAAAAGATTTGTTTTAACATGAAATGGATATCTCCGTATCTTTCTATATATTTCTGATTCATATTTATGAGATGATAAAATATGGCAAAACCTATACAAAGAATTGGTTCGCGTAGGAATGGGCGTATTAGTTTACGTAAGACTGAACGTAGAATACCAAAAGGAGTTATTCATGTTCAAGCCAGTTTCAACAATACCATTGTAACTGTTACAGATGTACGAGGTCGAGTGGTTTCTTGGGCCTCCGCCGGTACTTCTGGATTCAAAGGCACAAGAAGGGGAACACCCTATGCTGCGCAAGCAGCCGCTTTAGATGCTATTCGTACTGTAGTAGATCAGGGTATGCAACGAGCAGAAGTTATGATAAAAGGTCCCGGTCTCGGAAGAGACGCAGCATTACGGGCTATTCGTAGAAGTGGTATACTATTAAGTTTCGTACGTGATGTAACACCTATGCCGCATAATGGATGTAGACCTCCCAAAAAAAGACGTGTGTAAAAAAAAGAATGAAATGGATTTCAAGAGAAATAAACGATTCAATGATCTGATCAAATAATAATATTAGTATGGTTCGAGAGGAAATAGCAGGATCCACTCGAACACTACAGTGGAAATGTGTTGAATCAAGAGTAGACAGTATGCGTCTTTATTATGGTCGTTTCATTCTGTCCCCGCTCATGAAAGGGCAAGCCGATACCATAGGTATTGCCATGCGAAGGGCTTTACTTGGAGAAATAGAAGGAACATGTATCACACGTGCTAAATCTGAGAAGGTGCCACATGAATATTCTACGATAGTAGGTATTGAGGAATCGGTACATGAAATTTTAATAAATTTGAAAGAAATTGTATTGAGAAGTAATCTGTATGGAGTTAGAGACGCATCCATTTGCGTTAGGGGTCCTAGATACGTAACCGCTCAAGATATCATCTCACCGCCTTCCGTGGAAATAGTTGACGCAACACAGCATATAGCTAACCTGACAGAACCAATTGATTTGCGTATTGGATTACAAATCAATAGAGATCGCGGATACCGTATAAACCCCACAAATAACTCTCAAAACAGAAGTTATCCTATAGATGCTGTATCCATGCCTGTTCGAAATGCGAATCATAGTATTCATTCTTATGGAAATGGAACTGAAAAACAAGAAATACTTTTTCTAGAAATATGGACGAATGGAAGTTTAACTCCTAAGGAAGCACTTTATGAAGCTTCTCGTAATTTGATTAATTTCTTTATTCCTTTTCTGCATGCGGAGGAAAGGAGCATTCATTTCGAGGAAAATAAAAACAGGTTTACTCTACCTCCTTTTACCTTTCAAAATGGATTAACTAAGCTAAGGAAAAACAAAAAAGGAATTCCATTGAAATGTATTTTTATTGACCAATTAGAACTATCTCCTAGGACCTATAATTGTCTCAAAAAGTCCAATATACATACATTATTGGACCTTTTGAGTAACAGTCAGGAGGATCTTATGAGAATTGAATATTTTCGTACAGAAGATGTAAAACGGATATTGGACACTCTACAGAAACATTTCGCAATCAATTTACCTAAGAATAAGTTTTCATTTTAAAGAAATTATTTCCTATTCTTTTTTTATTATAAAAAAAAAAATTTGATCTTCGACACGCAATCCGTATTTTCGTGAAATAGATCATAATAAAATTCATGTATCTAGGGAAGATTCACTTTAGAAGCGACTATTCCCTAGATACCTACATCGTGGTATTTCACAGTTGAATCAATTTGAAAAAGACCTAAAGTTAGAGATTTATCAATAGGTAATGTTGCTCCAATACCTAACCAAAGAGCTACTGCGGTACCGATCAAAAAGACTGTTGTAGCTACTGGACGACGAAATGGATTTTGGAATTTATTAACATTCTCCAAAAAGGGTACTGTTAATAATCCTGTTGGTACTGAAACCATTAAAAGAACACCCAATAATTTATTGGGTACTGTGCGGAGTATTTGAAATACAGGAAAAAAGTACCATTCGGGCAATATTTCCAAAGGAGTTGCAAATGGATCTGCCGGTTCACCAATCATTGATGGTTCTAGGACTGCTAAGCCGACATTACATGCAATAGTACCTAGAATTACTACCGGAAAAATATATAAAAGATCATTGGGCCATGCGGGTTCTCCATAATAATTATGCCCCATCCCTTTGGCCAATTTAGCTCTTAATACAGGATCATTCAAGTCAGGTTTCTTTGTTATTGGGATAGGTGAATTCTTATGGATCCATCCCCCGAAAGAACCGGACATGATAATTTTTCATCATCCGGCTCGAGCAAGATTCAAAAGAATTACAGAAATAGATTGATAGAAAATCTATATTTAATACATATCCACACATATAAAATAGAATGACTTTATGTAAGTAAGAAAGGATTTACTAGATCCCATTTCCGAAGTTGCACCTATTCATATTCAGTGCAAATAATTTAGTTCTTACAGATAAATGCTCAATATCCAAGTAGGCTTAAAATTTGATCATAATCAAGGGCTTTTTGGACTGTCTCATGTCTTTTTGATTTGATTCGTTTTTTTCCCCACAACATCTCGATTTTCTTACATACAAAGTCTTTACTTGTTACTAATAAAGTCTAGCCTCTGTTCTTCCTTAGATCCCTTATTTCACTCCGATAGTATCATATTATAGATCGAGGTCGATGCAGAGGAAATGAATGCATTTCCATACTATAAATAAGTAAGTGGGATAGATAAAACATTGGATCGTGCCACATCACTTATTCTACAGGATCTTACGGAGCCTGTTCATGCATGACATAATTCGGGCATGATCATAGAAAAGATTCTCCTCAAGCGAACCGGCCTATCCTATGCTACATAGGGGGATTTACGTGGTGGTTGGATGCGGAGACACGTTTGGTTGTGAATTCCAACGTGGCGGATAAAATAATATATCGGCATGGCCCAATCAATAGTTCAAGTCACACACTCCCATAATCCATCCATCCTCTCTTCGGAGAATCCACTTCAACTATTCTTATCAAATAAGAACTAAAATACTTCGGAGTTGAAGAGAAGTATCAAAAAACATGTCTTATTTTTTCAATAATACATATTTGTAGCAATGAAATACTATTGTTCCTTCCCGATACGATATATCAGAAATTACAAATATCTATGATCTGTTTTCTCTATACTCTATAAAATAAAGCTATAAAGGACCCGAAATACCTTGCTTACGTATCATTAGGAAGTGCATTAACATAAATACGGCAGTAAGAAGAGGCAATACAAAAGTGTGTAAACTATAAAAACGAGTCAAGGTAGATTGACCCACACTAGCACTTCCGCGTAATAACTCTACCAAAGGAGATCCTATTATAGGAATAGCGTCAGGCACGCCTGTCACAATTTTTACTGCCCAATAACCAATTTGGTCCCGAGGTAAGGAATAACCAGTTACACCAAAAGATGCAGTCAATACAGCCAGAACCACACCTGTAACCCAAGTTAATTCACGAGGTTTTTTAAACCCACCTGTAAGATACACACGAAATACGTGCAGAATCATCATTAGAACCATCATACTTGCTGACCATCGATGAACTGATCGAATTAACCAACCAAAGTTGGCTTCAGTCATTATGTATTGAACAGAGGAAAAGGCCTCCGTAACAGTTGGACGATAGTAAAAAGTCATAGCAAAACCCGTAGCTACTTGTACTAAAAAACAAGTAAGCGTGATTCCTCCTAGACAATAAAATATGTTGACATGAGGAGGAACATATTTACTAGTTATATCATCTGCAATCGCTTGAATCTCGAGACGTTCCTCGAACCAATCATATACTTTATTGAGATAGGGAATCCGAGAGCACCCCCCCCCCTGAGAACCGTATATGAGAATTTCATCTCGTACGGCTCAAACAGAAACACACAAATACCGATTTCGACAGATATGCAATAGAAAGTTAAAAACTTCTTAGCTGCTCGATTCAATTTGTCCCAAAGATAGGAAGTAAAAAAAATCCGAAATCTCTTCTTTGTGATGCTAATGCCAAAAATATCAAGTTAGCTCGTACACCTTTCTTTATATTAATCGTTCCAGGCCTCTTGAATCTTCTCTTTCCTATTTTTGTTTGTTTTTGTTATTTAATTTGTTGTTTTTTGTGCGTAATGCGGGTCGACTTTTGTTTTACTGTTGATAGGAATTCCCTTGTTAAGACCCTATAAATCAATTAAAACCTCAGATTCATACAAGAACCACGATGATTTAATCCCAAACTAAATAAAAGGGTTCTTTGAGTAAAAACCATTTGATCATCACTTATTCAATTTCAATGAGTGGATGTAATGACTCAACAAAATCTAGAGAAAGAAGTTGTTCTTCAGATAAAATTAATTTAATAAGTCTAAAGAAATCTAAATTATTTAATTTAGGAAATACCCATCTGAAATTTTTTTTTAGTCCGGTTGCGAGGTCTAAATAATAGGTATGAATCATAGTTAGAATATTTCTTTTCTTAATTTTTTCTATAATATTCCGTGTTCCAGATATTAGAATAAATATCCGACGGAGTAGAATCATCTTAATAGAGATGACAGGGTCGTTCTCTGTATTATCAATAGGATCAATTATAACAAGTCACACGCTCATATTCCGGAAATACCGAAAAAAGAAATACCACAGTCGAACTACCAAAAAGGTCTATAAATCCAAGTTTTAAATAAAAATTTTTTTGATTGAAAAACTAGAGCTTCATAGTTCTTATGAACCTAACTCATTGAAATTCCATCCAGTAAAACGGAAGAATTATAAATTTCCAAAATAATAGATAGGAATATTGCAAATAGAGCCATTGCAACTCCCATAAGTGGTGTAGTCCCCCAGCCCGGAGCTACTTTACCATATTCCGAATTCAATGGTTTCAATAAACTCCCTACAGTAGTTTGTCTTGGCCTAGATCTAGAACTACCCTCAACGGTTTGTGTAGCCATAAATCCTATTTAATCATTGGTTGAGATCGGTTGACTTTGTATACTATTCCGTTGTAATTGTAAATAAATAAACGATCTTATCGTAGATTCATTGTGATCTTGAAATTTTCTAAAAATGGAAACAGCAACCCTAGTCGCCATCTTCATATCAGGTTTACTTGTAAGCTTTACGGGGTACGCCTTATATACCGCTTTTGGGCAACCCTCTCAACAACTAAGAGATCCATTCGAGGAACACGGGGACTAGACTCGTTGAAGTAATGAGCCTCCTGATATGGGGGCCCATTACTTCAGTTGATATAATGAAAAATTATTTCATTATTTTTTAGTCGGAACCTTAGGTGGTTCTCGAAAAAAGATAGCGAAAAAAATTATCCCTAAAGTCGAGACTAAAAGGAATGTATAAACCAATGCTTCCATAGATTCGATCGTGGTTTACAATTATAGCTTTCACATCTATTCGTTTGAGTGGGATCATTTACCATACCATAAAAAAAGAGGGGAAAGAATCAACGAAAAGAAGTTGATTCAAGTCTCTATTTTTTTCTCGGGTACCCGAGAAAAAAATAGAGATAGAGGATAAAGATGCCAGAGCAGTCTTGTATCAAACTACTTGTCTCTTTGTAGTTGGATCTCCAAGTTTTTGGAATGCTCCAAATTCCACTTGAGCATCCAAATCCGGATCAATACCAGCAAAAACATCTCTAAACAAGGTTCTAGCGCCATGCCAAATATGTCCAAAAAAGAAAAGCAAAGCAAACGAAGCATGCCCAAAAGTGAACCAACCCCTTGGACTACTACGAAAAACACCATCAGATTTCAAAGTAGCCCGGTCTAATTCAAAAATTTCGCCTAATTGTGCGCGCCTAGCATATTTTTTCACAGTAGCAGGATCGCTATAATTGACTCCATTGAGTTCGCCACCATAGAACTCAACAGTTACACCTACTTGTTCAACACTATACTTCGATTCTGCCCTTCGAAAAGGAACATCTGCCCGAACAATTCCATCTCCATCTACTAAAACTACCGGGAATGTTTCAAAAAAAGTAGGCATACGACGTACAAAAAGCTCGCGCCCTTCTTTATCTCTAAAGACGGGATGTCCTAACCATCCAACAGCTATTCCATCCCCGCTATCCATTGAGCCCGCTCTGAATAATCCCCCTTTTGCCGGATTATTACCAATGTAATCATAAAAGGCTAATTTTTCAGGAATTTTAGACCAAGCTTCCGATAAACTTAGATTTTCAGCTAGTCCGGCACCAACTCTTCGATATATCTCTTGCTGGAAGTATCCCTGATCCCACTGATAACGAGTGGGACCAAATAACTCGATTGGGGTTGTTGCTGAACCATACCACATAGTTCCAGCAACAACAAAAGCTGCAAAAAAAACAGCAGCGATACTACTAGAAAGTACAGTTTCAATATTGCCCATACGTAATCCTTTGTAGAGACGTTGAGGCGGACGGACACTAAGATGGAATAGGCCTGCTAATATGCCCAGTGTACCTGCTGCAATATGATGAGAGGCGATTCCGCCGGGAACAAAAGGATCAAAACCTTCCGCGCCCCACGCTGGACTTACAGATTGTACCTTTCCAGTTAGTCCATAAGGATCAGACACCCATATTCCAGGACCATATAAGCCTGTTACATGAAATGCGCCAAAGCCAAAGCAAGCCACTCCTGAGAGAAATAAATGAATTCCAAAGATTTTGGGCAAATCCAAAGAAGGTTTTCCCGTACGTTCATCACAGAATATTTCTAAGTCCCAATACACCCAATGCCAGATGGCCGCCAAAAAACACAAGCCAGAAAACACAATATGTGCTCCTGCCACGCCTTCATAGCTCCAAATACCCGAATTCGTTACAGTTCCTCCTGAAATACTCCAACCACCCCATGAATTGGTTATTCCTAAACGAGTCATGAAGGGTATAACGAACATACCTTGTCTCCACATTGGATCAAGAACGGGGTCAGAGGGATCAAAAACCGCCAATTCGTATAGAGCCATCGAACCGGCCCAACCAGAAACTAGAGCCGTATGCATTATATGGACAGAAAGCAATCGGCCGGGATCATTCAATACGACAGTATGAACACGATACCAAGGCAAACCCATGGAAATACCCCTTTCTCAAAGAAAAATAGACACTATGTAATTTTATCGCATTGCAATAGACTTATACTATTTACCTAACCTTTTCAGCGAATTCTGTATGAGAAAAGGTTACTTTTTATTGTATTCCGTTGAAAATAACGGCTGAATTCTGTTCGTAAGAACAAAGAGAAGCAGATCTATTCTATACCCGATAAGTACCAATACGCAATGGGAGCATTAGTCCTGTTTTGGGGGAATGAATGTATGGATACTTTTTTATTATTCGAACGATCTATCTCTTCATTAAGATTTTTATTTATTAATTCTGTCTTTCTCTAAAAACCTTCGAATTTGTGTTCGAATTTGTGTATTGTATAAAGTAAAAGTAGAAAAAATAGAAAAAAAAATGATGAAGACAATAAACTCATTCTTACGTTTCCATATTAAAGTGAAGTATAGTACTTAAATTTTTTCTTTAATTTAATGCCCATTGGTGTTCCAAAAGTACCTTTTCGGAGTCCTGGAGAGGAAGATGCAGTTTGGGTTGACGTATAGTGCGACTTGTCAGACATATTGGGTCATATGGGATTTCCCCATTTTCTCCCCCGATCGAGATATCCTCTGTTTCGCCCAAGAAATATTGTATTGATTGAAGAATCAATCATGCGTAGCGTGAAGTTAAATTAGATTCATTTAGATTGAGGAGCAATATTCTTAATTAGAAGAATTTATGGTTAACTTGGACTCAAAAAATTGAGTATCCAGGCTCTGCTCATAAAATACCAAATGGGTAATAGTAATATATGTAGAATTACCGCTTGTAGCTATGCATAGAAGATTCTTATATTTTATTTATTTAATTAGAGAGGCACTCTTAAACTGCCATGTCAACCATTATAATAAATACATCGAATCGTTTTTGGGGGGCATGAAACGAATTGAAAAAAAGTCGTAGCAAAAAGAAGTGGTACTGAGATCATTTGTCCTATATGTACAACTAGAATTCGGATAGATCTTTCCCCGGAGTAGAACATGAACCTAAAAGAATTCAAAGGGCCCATTCAGGAACAAGAAAATGACATCGTGATTTAAATCTCGACGAAACAATACATCAATGAAAGGTTAATTAAATAAGTTCAGTAAATTCTTTTTTTTTATGGAAGAAAAAACCCCTTCATTAGAAAAGAAGAAATCTCTTAAAAAAAAAAAGAGATAGGATTGGAATCGACACATTGATTCTTTATTTTCGCAATTTTTTTGAACCGTATGCATCCAAAGATGCACGTACGGTTCAAAAGGGATATAATTTTGTCCTAATCAACCGACTTTATCGAGAAAGATTACTTTT